ACATTAATAGTTGCATTGACAATTATCTTCAGTCTCAAATCTTTATTGAGACTGACATTGTAAGTGGTAGTGACAATTACAGTAACAGTTACATTTATAGTTCCATTTGTGGTGAGATTGAGGGTTCCGGTATAAGAATCAGCACGGATGGTAGTGATTTAACTATAAGAGAAAGTTCTAATGATCTGGATGTAACTCAAAAATACAGGCATTTGTGGGTTCAATGTGAAAATTGTTATGGATTAAATTATAAGAAAATTTTTAAATCAAAAATGAATCTTTGTGAACAATGTGGATATCATTTGAAAATGAGTAGTTCAGATAGAATCGAACTTTTGATCGATCCGGGTACTTGGGATCCTATGGATGAAGACATGGTTTCTCTGGATCCCATTGAATTTCATTCGGAGGAGGAGCCTTATAAAGATCGTATCGATTCTTATCAAAGAAAGACAGGATTAACTGAGGCCGTTCAAACAGGCATAGGCCAACTAAACAGTATTCCCGTAGCAATCGGGGTTATGGATTTTCAGTTTATGGGGGGTAGTATGGGATCCGTGGTCGGGGAGAAAATCACCCGTTTGATTGAGTACGCTACTAAAAAATTTCTACCTCTTATTATAGTGTGTGCTTCCGGGGGGGCACGCATGCAAGAAGGAAGTTTGAGCTTGATGCAAATGGCTAAAATATCTTCTGCTTTATATGATTATCAATCAAATAAAAAGTTATTCTATGTACCAATCCTTACATCTCCTACTACAGGTGGGGTGACTGCTAGTTTTGGTATGTTGGGGGATATCATTATTGCCGAACCCAATGCCTACATTGCATTTGCGGGTAAAAGAGTAATTGAACAAACATTGAATAAAACAGTACCTGAAGGTTCACAAGCGGCTGAATATTTATTCCAGAAGGGCTTATTCGATCTAATCGTACCACGTAATCCTTTAAAAAGCGTTCTGAGTGAGTTATTTCAGCTCCACGCTTTCTTTCCTTTGAATCAAAATGAAATTAAAGATTATTAAGTTCCATTTTTTTATTTGTAGCAAACAAGTAGTTAGTTTATCGGAATCCAAGTAAAAATAAGACGAACGGGGTTTCTTTGTTGACATAAGATCTAATTGTAGAAAGAATCAAAAGTTAAAGTTGCGGATAACTCTTTTTATTTATATTCCTGGTTACTAATTAAGAAGCCTCTATCAACAAGATAAAAGAGTGAATTCTTCTTTTCGTGAAATTAGGGAAAAAAAAGAATTTCCTCTTCCCGTCTTACGTACATATATCTAATTCAAATATAGAAAATGAAAATATAGATATAGAGTTTTTCTCTTTCTATATCTCCCGCTAATCCCATTTTGATTAAGAATCCCTTTTGGGTCAGATTCTAACGAATTTTTCGATAATTTGTAAGAAACTTTTTCTTTATTAAATTATTAGAAGACAAGAGCAAAAGACGAAGAAAAAAAGAATATAATAATAAAGGCAATTATCATATATATCTTTTACATATCTTTCATATAGAAAGATGAATAAGTCCATTATATACTCACTTGGATATATACTTAGATCTATACTAATTAAAATTCGAATTTCATAAATATTAATTAATAATAATTACAATTCTTAATTATAATTATTATAAGATATTTTTATAAATAAAAATAACAGGTACAAATAGTAAATCGAGGTATCCATTCTATGACAACTTTCGACTTTCCCTCTGTATTGGTGCCTTTAGTAGGCCTAGTATTTCCGGCAATGGCAATGGCTTCTTTATCTCTTCATGTTCAAAAGAATAAGACTGTTTAGATCTGATGGTCCCAACTCTCATCCATTTTTTTTCAAAACTTAGACTTGTATCATAACACAGATTTTTATTTAGTGGAATATGGTATAACATGCGGTTTCCGCCGAACATAAAGGAGAGGCTGCTTATGCCTGTAGAAAGATGATATATGGGTAAAGGAATTCTATCTATTTGAAAATATATCAGGATCGACGAATGGCTGAAATGTAAAGTCGGTGTATCTATATGTATATCGATGGGATCATACGAAGGGTATGTTATTATTTTAAATCTAACCAATTTGATGAATTACTCTTAAAGGTTCACAGCAAACTAGTACTAGTTGATGAGAGTTACTTCGGAAACAAAAAGAGTAAAGTCTGGGGTATTTTCTTAATTCCAATAAAACGAAACCGGATCAAGTATGAGTTGTCGATCAGAACATATATGGATAGAACCTATAACGGGGTCTCGAAAAACAAGTAATTTCTGCTGGGCCGTTATCCTTTTTTTAGGGTCATTAGGATTCTTATTGGTTGGAACTTCCAGTTATCTTGGTAGAAACCTGATATCTTTATTTCCGTCTCAGCAAATCCTTTTTTTTCCACAGGGGATCGTGATGTCTTTCTATGGAATCGCGGGTCTCTTTATTAGCTCCTACTTGTGGTGCACACTTTCATTGAATGTAGGGGGTGGTTATGATCGATTTGATAG